GCAAGCGTAGCTTAATATAAAGCATAGCACTGAAAATGCTAAGATGGGTCCTAAAAGACTCCGCATGCACAAAGGCATGGTCCCGGCCTTATTATCAGCTGTGGCTCAACTTACACATGCAAGTCTCCGCACCCCAGTGAGTACGCCCTCAATCCCCTCCCGGGGGAGAGGAGCTGGCATCAGGCACAAATAATTAGCCCAAGACGCCTAGCTAAGTCACACCCCCAAGGGAATTCAGCAGTGATTAACATTAAGCCATGAGTGAAAACTCGACTTAGTTAGAGCCAATTAGAGCCGGTAAAACTCGTGCCAGCCACCGCGGTTAGACGAGAGGCTCTAGTTGATATTATACGGCGTAAAGGGTGGTTAGGTATAAATATAGATTTAAAGCCAAATGGCCCCTTGGCTGTCATACGCTTCTAGGAGCCCGAAGCCCCATACACGAAAGTAGCTTTAATTAAATTTACTGACCCCACGAAAGCTAAGAAACAAACTGGGATTAGATACCCCACTATGCTTAGCCATAAACCGAAACATCAAAACACAATAGATGTTCGCCAGGGTACTACGAGCACTAGCTTAAAACCCAAAGGACCTGACGGTGTCTCAGATCCACCTAGAGGAGCCTGTTCTAGAACCGATAACCCCCGTTCAACCTCACCACCTCTGGCCATTCCAGCCTATATACCGCCGTCGTAAGCCTACCCTGTGAAGGTAATAAGAGTAAGCAAAATGAGTAAAACTCAGAACGTCAGGTCGAGGTGCAGCGCATGAGGTGGGAAGAAATGGGCTACATTTTCTAACACAGAATATTACGAATTACCAACTATGAAACAGTATATGAAGGAGGATTTAGCAGTAAAAGGAAAACAGTGTGTTCCTTTGAATTCGGCTCTGAGACGCGTACACACCGCCCGTCACTCTCTCCTATTAAACGCAACAAAGATGACTAACACAATAGCACTAATCAAGGGGAGGCAAGTCGTAACACGGTAAGTGTACCGGAAGGTGCACTTGGATCAAACTCAGAGTGTGGCTGAGCTAGTTAAGCATCTCACTTACACCGAGAAGAAACCCATGCAATCTGGGTCGCTCTGAGCCAAACAGCTAGCTTTACCACACTATAATTTAACAACATAAATAATATGAGATAAGCCAAAAAGCAGAAACTAAACCATTTTTTTACCTTAGTATGGGCGACAGAAAAGGTAATGTCAAAGCGATAGAGAAAGTACCGCAAGGGAAAGCTGAAAGAGAAATGAAATAACCCATATAAGCACTTAAAAGCAGAGACTAAACCTCGTACCTTTTGCATCATGATTTAGCCAGTAAATTCAAGCAAAGAGAACTTTAGTTTGTAATCCCGAAACCAGGTGAGCTACCCCGAGACAGCCTATTTAGGGCGAACCCGTCTCTGTGGCAAAAGAGTGGGAAGAACTCCGGGTAGAAGTGACAGACCTACCGAACCTGGTGATAGCTGGTTGCCTGAGAAATGAATAGAAGTTCAGCCTCATCCCCCCTCAAATCAAATAGCTAAATAAGACTATAGAGAAAGGCATGAGAGTTAGTTAAAGGGGGTACAGCCCCTCTAACCAAGGACACAACCTTTTAAGGAGGATAAAGATCATAATACATAAGACATCCTGTTCTAGTGGGCCTAAAAGCAGCCATCTAAACAGAAAGCGTTAAAGCTCGGACAGAAAGAAAGTTTATTATACCGACAACAAATCTCATTCCCCTACTTACTATTAGGCCGCCCCATGCATACATGGAAGAGATTATGCTAAAATGAGTAACAAGAAGGCATGCCCTTCTCCCAGCACAGGTGTAAACCAGATCGGGACCCACCACTGGCAGTTAACGAACTCAACCAAAGAGAGTAATGTGGACTACGAGAAGACCAAGAAAATCCCACAATTAAATATCGTTAACCCCACACTGGAGTGCTACTAGAGGAAAGACTAAAAGAAAAGGAAGGAACTCGGCAAACACAAGCCTCGCCTGTTTACCAAAAACATCGCCTCCTGCAACATAACCAAGTATAAGAGGTCCAGCCTGCCCAGTGACTACAAGTTTAACGGCCGCGGTATTTTAACCGTGCAAAGGTAGCGCAATCACTTGCCTTTTAAATGAAGACCTGTATGAATGGCTAAACGAGGGCTTAACTGTCTCCCTTTTCAAGTCAGTTAAATTGATCTATCCGTGCAGAAGCGGGTATAATTATACAAGACGAGAAGACCCTTTGGAGCTTAAGGCGTAAAACTCAACCATGTTAAGCAACTCAATAAAAAGCAACTTATCTAAACCTTATGGAGATGAGATTACTGCCTTCGGTTGGGGCGGCCACGGAGGAAAAGAAAGCCTCCAAGTGGACTGGGGTAGAACCCTAAAACCAAGAGAAACACCTCTAAGCCACAGAACATCTGACCATCAATGATCCGGCTACTAATGACCGATCAACGAACCAAGTTACCCTAGGGATAACAGCGCAATCCTCTCCAAGAGCCCGTATCAAAGAGGGGGTTTACGACCTCGATGTTGGATCAGGACATCCTAATGGTGCAGCCGCTATTAAGGGTTCGTTTGTTCAACGATTAAAGTCCTACGTGATCTGAGTTCAGACCGGAGTAATCCAGGTCAGTTTCTATCTGTAATGCTACTTTTCCTAGTACGAAAGGACCGGAGAAGAGGGGCCCATACTTAAAGCACGCCCCCACCCCTAACTTATGAAGACAAATAAATATAGATAAAGAGGGAGCTAAAATTCCAGCTTTCCAAGATAAGGACCTACTGGGGTGGCAGAGCATGGCGAATTGCGAAAGGCCTAAGCCCTTTATTCCACACCGGAGGTTCAAATCCTCCCCCCAGTATATGTTAAACACCCTAATTACCCACCTGATTAACCCCCTAACCTACATCGTACCGGTACTACTAGCCGTGGCCTTCCTCACCCTAGTAGAACGAAAAGTCCTAGGATATATGCAATTACGAAAAGGGCCAAACGTGGTTGGACCCTATGGTCTGTTACAACCCATCGCCGATGGATTAAAGCTTTTTATCAAAGAACCAGTACGCCCCACCACAGCATCCCCAATTCTGTTTTTGATTGCCCCTATACTTGCACTCACCCTAGCCATAATATTATGAGCACCAATTCCGATACCGCACCCGGTGACAAACCTAAACCTTGGTATTCTCTTCATCTTAGCCCTATCAAGCCTGGCAGTATATTCAATTTTAGGGGCAGGATGAGCATCAAATTCAAAATATGCACTAATTGGGGCCCTACGGGCCGTAGCTCAAACAATTTCCTATGAAGTAAGCTTGGCACTTATTCTATTGTCTGTTATTATCTTCTCCGGAGGATATACTCTGCAAACATTCAGCACCACCCAAGAAAGCATCTGACTTTTAATCCCAGCTTGACCATTAGCAGTAATATGATATATTTCAACACTAGCAGAAACAAACCGAGCCCCATTTGATCTTACAGAGGGAGAATCAGAACTAGTATCTGGCTTTAATGTAGAATATGCGGGAGGGCCCTTTGCACTATTCTTCCTAGCTGAATACGCTAACATTTTATTAATAAATACACTTTCAGCCGTATTATTTATGGGCCCATCCCATTTACCTAATATTCCAGAACTCACAACTATTAACCTTATGGCTAAGGCTGCATTACTGTCTATTGTTTTCCTGTGGGTGCGAGCCTCATATCCACGATTCCGGTACGACCAACTTATACACTTAGTGTGGAAAAGCTTCCTTCCCCTAACACTTGCACTCGTACTTTGGCACATCGCCTTGCCAATTTCATTGGCAGGCCTTCCACCACAACTGTAAACCCAGAAACTGTGCCTGAACGCCAAAGGACCACTTTGATAGAGTGAATTATAGGGGTTAAAGTCCCCTCAGCTTCTAGAAAGAAGGGAATTGAACCCATACTCAGGAGATCAAAACTCCAGGTGCTTCCTTTACACCACTCTCTAAGGCAAAATCAGCTAAATAAGCTTTCGGGTCCATACCCCGAACATGACGGTTAAAATCCATCCTTTGCCAATGACACCATATGTATTCGCCATCATATTATTAAGCCTGGGACTAGGAACTACCCTAACCTTCGCCAGCTCCCACTGACTTTTTGCCTGGGTAGGATTAGAAATCAACACTCTAGCCATCTCTCCCCTGATATCAAAAGCCCACCATCCGCGCGCAGTGGAGGCAACCACGAAATACTTCCTAATTAATGCCACCGCAGCAGCAACAATAATGTTTGCATGCACAACAAACGCCTGAATAACAGGTGAATGAAACATTCACTACTTGTTAGACCCCCTTTCTAATACAATCTTAATGACAGCCTTAGCAATAAAAATTGGACTCGCACCAATACATTTTTGAGTGCCAGAGATCTTACAAGGATTAGACCTAACAACAGGGCTAATTGTGTTGACTTGACAAAAGCTTGCCCCAATAGCACTAATCATTCAAATAGCACAAAATACCAACCCGACACTACTGACAACATTAGGCATTCTCTCAGCCCTAATTGGAGGCTGAGGGGGGCTCAATCAGACACAACTACGAAAAATCATAGCATTCTCCTCAATTGCACACATGGGCTGAATGATTATTGTAATACAAATAGCCCCCCAACTAGCGCTAATTGCTCTAACGACGTATATTATCATGACAACCTCAGTATTTTTAATGTTAAAAAAAGTAGCAGCAAATAATATTGCCTCAATTTCAGCAATAGGAAGCCAAAACCCGGTAGTGGCAGTAACAGCCTCCCTTACGCTACTATCCTTGGCCGGACTGCCCCCTCTTACAGGATTTATACCAAAACTTCTCATTTTACAAGAGCTAACAAAACAAGACATGCCTATAGCTGCCACAACCGTAGCACTATCCAGCCTAATTAGCCTATATTTTTACTTACGACTATGCTACGCTACGGCACTAATTCTGTACCCGACTACAACCAGCATGCAAGCCTTATGACGACTTACAACAACCAAGAATACGCTATCCCTGGCCCTTTTTACTGCAATTGCCCTCGGGTTACTACCAATAACCCCAATCATGCTGACCCTATTCACCTAAAGACTTAGGATAACAAGACCAAGAGCCTTCAAAGCTTTAAGTAGAAGTGAGAACCTTCTAGTCTTTGACTAAAACCTGTGAGATATTAACTCACATCTTCTGAATGCAAGTCAGATACTTTTATTAAGCTAAGGCTTTACTAGATGGGAAGGCCTCGATCCTACAAAATCTTAATTAACAGCTAAGCGCTCAAGCCAGCGAGCATCCATCTACTTTTCCCGCCATTTGCCTGAACAAGGCGGGAAAAGCCCCGGCAGATTATTAGTCTGCCTCTTCGGAGTTGCAATCCGATATGTTGTACACCACGGGGCTGATAGGAAAAGGACTCAAACCTTTGTCTTCGGGGCTACAACCCACCGCCTACTCGGCTACCCTACCTGTGGCAATCACACGTTGATTCTTCTCTACCAATCACAAAGACATTGGTACCCTTTATCTTGTATTTGGTGCCTGAGCTGGAATAGTGGGAACTGCTTTAAGCCTTCTCATTCGGGCTGAATTAAGCCAACCCGGCTCGCTTTTAGGTGATGATCAAATTTATAACGTAATCGTTACTGCTCACGCCTTCGTAATAATTTTCTTTATAGTAATACCAATCCTAATCGGGGGGTTTGGAAATTGACTAGTCCCACTAATAATTGGGGCCCCCGACATAGCATTCCCTCGTATAAATAATATAAGCTTCTGACTACTCCCTCCCTCATTTCTGCTACTTTTAGCCTCTTCTGGCGTAGAAGCAGGAGCAGGGACTGGCTGAACAGTATACCCCCCTCTCGCAGGTAATCTGGCCCATGCAGGCGCATCAGTAGACTTAACAATTTTCTCACTTCATTTAGCAGGTGTTTCCTCAATTCTTGGAGCAATTAATTTTATTACAACAACTATTAATATAAAACCCCCAGCTATTTCTCAATATCAAACACCCCTATTCGTCTGATCTGTCCTTGTAACTGCTGTCCTGCTTCTTCTATCGCTACCAGTCCTGGCCGCAGGGATTACAATGCTTTTAACAGACCGAAACCTTAACACCACATTCTTCGACCCTGCAGGCGGAGGAGACCCTATTCTCTATCAACATTTATTCTGATTCTTTGGGCACCCAGAAGTTTATATTCTTATTCTTCCGGGGTTCGGAATTATTTCCCACGTTGTGGCTTATTATTCAGGTAAAAAAGAGCCCTTCGGCTACATAGGAATAGTTTGAGCCATAATAGCTATTGGCCTACTAGGATTCATTGTATGGGCCCACCACATATTTACCGTAGGAATAGACGTAGATACCCGAGCATATTTCACATCTGCAACAATAATTATCGCAATTCCAACAGGTGTTAAAGTATTTAGCTGACTGGCTACACTTCACGGGGGGTCAATCAAATGAGAAACACCAATACTATGAGCCCTAGGATTTATTTTCTTATTCACGGTTGGTGGACTAACAGGAATTGTTCTATCAAACTCATCACTTGACATTGTTCTGCATGATACTTATTATGTAGTTGCCCACTTCCATTACGTGTTATCAATAGGGGCCGTATTTGCTATTATAGCAGCCTTTGTGCACTGATTCCCCCTATTTACTGGGTATACCCTTCACAGTACCTGAACAAAAATCCACTTTGGAATTATATTTATTGGAGTTAATCTTACATTCTTCCCCCAACACTTCCTAGGCCTAGCAGGAATACCACGACGGTACTCCGACTACCCAGACGCGTATGCCTTATGAAATACAGTATCATCTATTGGGTCATTAATTTCTTTAGTAGCAGTAATTATATTCTTATTTATCTTATGAGAAGCCTTTGCCGCCAAACGGGAAGTACTACACGTAGAGTTAACACCAACAAACGTAGAATGACTCCACGGTTGCCCGCCCCCCTACCACACATACGAAGAACCCCCATTTGTACAAATTCAATCAAATTAACGAGAAAGGAAGGAATCGAACCCCCATATGCTGGTTTCAAGCCAGCCACATAGCCATTCTGTCACTTTCTTAAAGACATTAGTAAAATGTATATTACATCACCTTGTCAAGATGAAACTGCGGGTTAAATTCCCGCATGTCTTAAACCCAGAATTAATGGCACACCCGACACAACTAGGATTTCAAGACGCGGCATCACCCGTTATAGAGGAGCTCTTACACTTTCACGATCACGCACTAATAATTGTTTTTCTGATTAGCACTTTAGTACTTTACATTATTGTCGCAATGGTATCAACCAAGCTAACTAACAAATACATCTTAGACTCTCAAGAAATTGAAATTATTTGGACTATTCTTCCGGCCGTTATTTTAGTATTAATTGCCCTACCCTCCTTGCGCATTTTATACCTCATGGACGAAATCGACAACCCTCATCTTACAATTAAAGCAATTGGACATCAGTGATATTGAAGCTACGAATATACAGATTACGAGAATCTAGGCTTTGACTCCTATATACTACCAACTCAAGCCCTGACCCCCGGACAATTCCGACTTTTAGAAGCAGACCACCGCATAGTCGTCCCGATAGAATCCCCGATTCGTATACTAGTATCTGCTGAAGACGTGTTACACTCCTGAGCTGTTCCATCCCTTGGTATAAAAATAGACGCAGTCCCAGGACGATTAAATCAAATCGCATTCATCGCCTCCCGGTCAGGGGTATTTTATGGACAGTGCTCAGAAATCTGCGGAGCAAATCACAGTTTTATACCAATTGTGGTTGAAGCAGTACCCCTAGAACACTTTGAAAATTGATCATCATTAATACTAGAAGACGCTTCGCTAGGAAGCTAAACATTGGACAAAGCATTGGCCTTTTAAGCCAAAGATTGGTGATTCCCGACCACCCCTAGTGAAATGCCACAATTAAACCCCGACCCCTGATTCGCAATCCTGACTTTCTCCTGATTAATTTTCTTAACTATTATCCCAACTAAAGTACTAAACTTCACCTCCCCAAATGAACCAGCTCCAGTAAGCGCTGAAAAACACAAAACTGAATACTGAAACTGATCATGATAGCAAGCTTCTTTGACCAATTCGCAAGCCCATCATACTTAGGAGTTCCTCTAATTGCCATCGCAATTACACTTCCATGAATTCTATATCCAACCCCCTCGCCCCAGTGAATTAATAGCCGGATTACTACAATTCAAGGGTGGCTTATTAATCGGTTTACAAATCAACTGATGATGCCACTTAATGTAAAAGGCCATAAATGAGCACTTTTACTAGCCTCACTAATAATGTTCTTAGTCACAATTAACATGTTAGGACTACTACCATATACCTTTACACCAACAACACAACTGTCCCTAAATATAGGGCTTGCTGTGCCCTTATGACTCGCCACAGTAATTATTGGGATACGAAATCAACCAACAATTGCCCTAGGACATCTTCTGCCAGAAGGGACACCAATTCCACTAATTCCTGTATTAATTATTATTGAAACAATCAGCTTATTTATTCGGCCCCTTGCCCTAGGGGTACGACTTACAGCCAATCTGACGGCAGGCCACCTTCTAATTCAACTCATCGCCACAGCCGTATTTGTTCTTATACCAATAATGCCTACAGTGGCTATTTTAACAGCCACTGTGCTATTTTTACTTACGCTGCTAGAAGTTGCAGTAGCAATAATTCAAGCATACGTATTTGTGCTTCTTTTAAGTCTCTATTTACAAGAAAACGTATAATGGCCAACCAAATACATGCCTACCACATAGTTGATCCAAGCCCATGACCCCTAACCGGAGCTATTGCTGCATTACTTATAACATCTGGCTTAGCAATCTGATTTCACTTTAACTCAACCACACTAATAACTTTAGGACTAATTTTACTACTACTAACCATGTATCAATGATGACGTGATATTATCCGAGAAGGAACCTTCCAGGGCCACCACACACCCCCTGTACAAAAAGGCCTGCGATACGGAATAATTTTATTTATTACCTCTGAAGTATTCTTCTTCCTCGGATTCTTCTGAGCCTTCTACCACTCAAGTCTAGCACCAACACCAGAGCTGGGAGGACACTGACCACCCGCAGGAATCACCCCTCTAGACCCATTTGAAGTGCCACTTCTCAACACAGCAGTACTACTGGCATCAGGAGTTACCGTGACATGGGCCCACCACAGCATTATAGAAGGAAATCGAAAACAAGCCATTCAGTCTCTGGCATTAACCATTGTGCTAGGTCTTTATTTTACTGCCCTTCAAGCCGCAGAATACTTCGAAGCACCGTTTACAATTGCAGACGGAGTTTACGGCTCAACATTTTTCGTAGCCACAGGATTCCATGGACTACACGTCATTATTGGGTCAACCTTCCTAATAGTATGCCTAATTCGCCAATTACAATATCACTTTACATCAGAACATCACTTCGGCTTCGAAGCCGCTGCCTGATACTGACATTTTGTTGACGTAGTATGACTATTCCTCTACGTGTCAATTTACTGATGAGGCTCATAATATTTCTAGTATTAATGTTAGTACAAATGACTTCCAATCATTCAGTCTTGGTTAAACCCCAAGGAAATATAATGAATTTAGTAACTATAATTTTACTTATTACCGTGGTCCTATCCTTAATTTTAATAACTGTATCCTTCTGGCTGCCCCTAATAAACCCCGATGCGGAAAAACTGTCCCCTTACGAGTGCGGGTTTGATCCAAAAGGATCCGCTCGCCTTCCATTTTCACTACGTTTCTTCTTGGTTGCTATCTTGTTTCTGTTATTTGACCTAGAAATTGCCCTCCTTCTACCACTCCCCTGAGGCGACCAACTTCATAACCCCACTGATACACTATTCTGAGCCACAACGGTGTTAATTCTATTGACCCTTGGACTAGTTTATGAATGAATTCAAGGGGGCTTAGAATGAGCAGAGTAGGGAGCTAGTCCAAAGCAAGACCTCTGATTTCGGCTCAGAAAACCGTGGCTCGTATCCACGGCTCCCATATGACGCCCGTACATTTTAGCTTTAGCTCAGCATTTGTTCTAGGACTACTAGGCCTAGCGTTTCGCCGAACCCACCTGCTCTCCGTACTTTTATGCTTAGAAGGAATGATACTATCTCTATTTATTGCATTAGCCCTGTGAGCGCTGCAATTTGAAATTACAGGATTTTCGGCAGCACCTATGCTACTTCTAACTTTATCTGCCTGTGAAGCTAGCACTGGCCTAGCATTACTAGTAGCCACAGCCCGAACCCACGGAAACGACCAATTGCAAAACCTCAGCCTCCTACAATGTTAAAAGTATTAATTCCAACAATTATGCTATTTCCAACAATTTGATTAACTTCTCCAAAGTGGTTATGAACTACCTCAACTGCCCACAGCCTATTCATTGCTTTAATCAGCCTAACATGATTAAAATGGACATCTGAAACTGGATGAACATCCTCTAACCTATATTTAGCCACAGACCCTCTGTCAACACCCCTACTAGTACTCACATGCTGGCTACTTCCCCTTATAATTTTAGCCAGCCAAAACCACATTAATATAGAACCAATTAACCGACAACGCGCATATATTATACTGCTCGCCCTATTGCAAACCTTTTTAATTATAGCATTTGGAGCCACAGAAATTATAATATTTTATATTATATTTGAGTCAACACTTATCCCAACCCTGCTTATTATTACCCGATGAGGAAATCAAATAGAACGTGTTAATGCAGGCACCTATTTCCTGTTCTATACCCTGGCAGGATCCCTCCCACTTTTAGTTGCATTACTACTCTTACAAAATTCTACAGGTACCCTATCAATGCTAGTCCTTCAATACTCACAACCACTACAATTGGACTCTTGAGGTCACACTATTTGATGGGCCGGGTGCTTAATCGCATTCTTAGTGAAAATACCCCTTTACGGGCTACACCTATGACTCCCTAAAGCCCACGTAGAGGCCCCAGTAGCAGGATCAATAGTACTAGCGGCAGTCCTCCTAAAACTAGGAGGGTACGGAATAATACGAATAATGGTAATACTTGACCCTTTATCAAAGGAACTAGCATACCCATTTATTATCTTAGCACTCTGAGGAATTATCATAACAGGCTCTATTTGCCTACGACAAACAGACCTAAAATCCCTAATCGCGTACTCGTCCGTAGGCCACATAAGCCTAGTAGCAGCAGGAATTTTAATCCAAACCCCCTGAGCCTTCTCAGGAGCCATCATCTTAATGATTGCCCACGGACTAGTCTCATCCGCACTATTCTGCCTAGCGAATACAGCATATGAACGGACCCACAGCCGAACGATAATTCTAGCCCGAGGACTTCAAGTAATTTTTCCCCTAGCCTCTGTATGGTGATTTATTGCTAATCTAGCAAATTTAGCACTTCCCCCCCTACCCAACTTAATGGGAGAACTTTTAATTATTACAGCACTATTTAACTGGTCTCCATGAACAATTTTATTTACAGGCCTAGGCACCCTAATCACAGTTGGTTACTCCCTATACATATTCCTCATATCCCAACGAGGCCCAACACCAAATCACATCATAGGACTACAGCCCTACCACACCCGAGAGCACCTATTAATGACCCTGCACCTACTACCGGTCATTCTCCTGGTAACAAAACCAGAGCTCATATGAGGATGATGTTACTGTAAGTATAGTTTAACCAAGACATTAGATTGTGATTCTAAAAATAGGGGTTAAAATCCCCTTACTCACCGAGGTAGAACCGAAAATAGTAAGCACTGCTAATCCTTACATCCCGTGGTTAAAATCCGCGGCTTCCTCAAGCTTCTAAAGGATAATAGTTCATCCGTTGGTCTTAGGCACCAGAAACTCTTGGTGCAACTCCAAGTAGAAGTTTAAATGACAACAATCACCTGCACCTCCATACTTCTGGTACTCTCCATACTAGCACTTCCCTTGATTGCCCAAATAGTTTCCCCCCAACAAAAACCCGACTTAGCAAGCATGGTAGTTAATACCCTCCACGCCACATTCTTTATTAGCCTCCTACCTCTGGGAATTTTTATTAACGAAAAAACAGAAGAAATCATCTCGAACTGACTATGAATAAACATAATAATACTTGATATCAACATAAGCTTTAAACTTGACTGTTATTCTCTAATTTTCGTACCAGTCGCCCTATATGTAACCTGATCAGTCCTACAATTCGCGTACTGATATATAAGCTCTGACCCACACATCAGCCATTTTTTTAAGTACATATTAACGTTTCTAATAGCCATAATTATTCTAGTTACATCCAACAATATATTTCAGCTCTTTATTGGCTGAGAGGGGGTAGGAATCATGTCATTCTTACTTATTTCATGATGAAAAGGACGAGCAGACGCAAATACGGCTGCTCTCCAAGCTGTTCTTTATAATCGTGTGGCAGATATTGGATTAATAATAACCATAGCATGATTTGCGATAAACCTTAATTCCTGGGAAATGCAACAGATCTTTGCCTTATCAAAAGACTTCGACATAACAATCCCCTTGGCGGGCATCCTACTAGCTGCAACGGGGAAATCAGCCCAATTTGGATTTCACCCATGGCTTCCTTCTGCCATAGAAGGCCCAACGCCAGTCTCTGCCCTACTCCACTCAAGTACAATAGTTGTTGCTGGGGTCTTCCTGCTCATCCGCCTTCATCCTCTCATAGAAAACAATCAAACGATTTTAACTGCCTGCCTATGCTTAGGGGCACTAACATCACTATTCACAGCCACCTGCGCCCTCACCCAAAACGACATCAAAAAAGTTGTAGCCTTTTCAACATCAAGCCAGCTTGGCCTAATAATAGTCACGATTGGGCTAAACCAACCACAACTGGCATTTCTACACATCTGCACGCATGCCTTCTTTAAAGCTATACTTTTCCTGTGTTCTGGGTCCATTATTCACAGCCTAAATGATGAGCAAGATATTCGAAAAATAGGAGGACTCTTCAACATTATACCAGCCACTTCGACCTATTTTACAATTGGCAGTTTAGCCCTAACAGGAACTCCTTTCCTAGCAGGATTTTTCTCAAAAGATGCAATCATCGAATCCCTAAACACCTCACACCTTAACGCCTGAGCCCTCGTTCTAACATTAATTGCCACCTCATTCACCGCAGTATACAGCTTCCGACTAGTGTATTTCGTGATTATAGGAACCCCACGATTCTTACCTCTATCTCCCATCAACGAAAATACCCCCCTAGTGATTAATCCTATTAAACGACTTGCTTGAGGAAGTGTCATTGCAGGACTCATTATTACACAAAACTTCATACCAATGAAAACGCCAGTTATAACAATGCCAATAATTTTAAAAATAGCCGCCCTAGCAGTAACAATTGTAGGTCTCCTAACGGCTATAGAATTGACCAACTTAACAAGCAAACAAGTAAAAATTAAACCCGTTATTAGCATACACCACTTCTCAAACATGCTAGGATTTTACCCAATGGTCGTACATCGCCTAGCACCTAAACTTAAACTCACAATAGGCCAAAAAGCAGCCACCCAACTTGACAAGACATGACTCGAAGCTATTGGGCCAAAAGGCCTGGCCATAATACAAACAACCATGGCCAAAATTACAAACGACACCATGCGAGGAATAATTAAAACATACCTGGCCGTCTTCCTTTTAACCTGCCTGCTAGCAATCATCCCCGCCCTTGCCTAAACCGCACGGAGGGCCCCCCGACTCTTTCCACGAGTAATTTCCAACACAACAAGTAAGGTTAAAAGTAGCGCCCAAGCGCAAATCACTAACATGCTTCCCCCAGACGAGTATATCATAGCCACACCACTAACGTCCCCCCGCAAAACAAAAAACTCTTTTAATACATCTACCACCACCCAAGAACCTTCATATCAATCCCCCCAAAACATTCCAGATACCAGCCCAACCCCTAAAAGGTAAGCTACCACAAAACCCAATACGGGCCGACTACCTCAAGCTTCCGGAAAAGGCTCAGCAGCCAGCGCTGCAGAATAAGCAAAAACCACTAACATCCCGCCCAGGTAAATTAGAAAGAGAACTAAGGACAGAAAAGAGCCCCCATGACCAACTAAAATACCGCATCCAACCCCGGCTGCAACCACCAAACCAAAAGCACCAAAATAAGGCGAAGGATTAGAAGCGACAGCAACCAAACCAACAACCAAGACTATTAATAAAATGGATATAGAAAAAATCATAATTTTTGCTCAGATTTTAACTGAGACCAATGACTTGAAGAACCACCGTTGTTGTTCAACTACAAAAATTATTAATGGCAAGCCTACGTAAAACGCACCCCTTAATTAAAATTGTTAACGACGCATTAATTGACCTACCAGCCCCCTCCAACATCTCCTCGTGATGAAATTTTGGATCTCTATTAGGACTATGTTTGATTACACAAATCTTAACAGGCCTATTCTTAGCCATACATTACACCTCCGACATCTCAACTGCATTCTCATCAGTTACCCACATCTGCCGGGATGTTAACTACGGCTGACTAATTCGCAATATTCACGCCAACGGAGCCTCATTCTTCTTCATGTGTATCTACATGCACGTTGCCCGAGGCCTATACTATGGATCTTACCTATACAAAGAGACCTGAAATATTGGGGTGGTATTGCTACTGTTAGTAATAATGACAGCCTTCGTCGGATATGTTCTTCCATGAGGACAAATATCTTTTTGGGGTGCCACGGTAATTACAAACCTTCTTTCAGCGGTGCCTTATATAGGCGATATACTAGTTCAATGAATCTGAGGAGGATTTTCAGTAGACAACGCAACCCTGACACGATTCTTCGCATTCCACTTCCTCCTTCCGTTTATTGTTGCTGCTATAACCATCTTACACCTCCTTTTCCTCCATGAAACCGGGTCAAATAACCCAATTGGACTAAACTCTGATGCAGACAAAATCCCATTTCACCCTTATTTTACCTACAAGGATCTTCTTGGCTTCATGATTATGCTTATAGCCCTAACACTCTTAGCACTATTTTCCCCCAACCTTCTAGGAGACCCAGAAAACTTTACCCCGGCCAATCCACTAGTTACCCCACCCCACATCAAACCCGAATGATATTTCCTATTCGCCTACGCAATCCTACGATCGATTCCTAATAAACTGGGGGGAGTTCTAGCACTACTATTTTCGATTCTCGTACTAATAGTCGTCCCAATGTTACACACCTCAAAGCAACGAGGACTCACATTTCGCCCAATTACCCAATTCCTATTCTGGACCCTGGTCGCAGACATGGCCATTTTAACCTGAATCGGAGGAATACCAGTCGAACACCCTTTCATCATTATTGGACAAGTTGCATCCGTACTATACTTTGCCCTATTCCTTATTCTCATGCCCTTAGCTGGCATCTTAGAAAACAAAACACTAAAATTAGCTTGCCCTAGTAGCTTAACCTAAAAGCACCGGTCTTGTAATCCGAAGACTGGAGGTTAAATTCCTCCCTAGCGCCCAGAAAAAAGAGACTCTAACTCCTACCTCTGACACCCAAAGCCAGAATTCTAACATTAAACTATTTTCTGAAACAAATATATGGTTTAGCACATTTATGTGGCTCACAAATCTAAATTATTTAACACATAACCAATGACGGGCATGAAATACATAAAATGCAAAACGCATAAATGGTATAACACACACTTGGGTACTAGCCTGGCACTTATTACATGTTTAATACATATATGTATTATCACCATTACACTATTTTAACCATAAAGCAGGTACATAACTGTTATAATAACCATTATATATATGTTTTAAATACATATATGTATTATCACCATTACACTATTTTAACCATAAAGCAGGTACATAACTGTTATAATAACCATTATATATATGTTTTAAATACATATATGTATTATCACCATTACACTATTTTAACCATAAAGCAGGTACATAACTGTTATAATAACCATTATATATATGTTTTAAATACATATATGTATTATCACCATTACACTATTTTAACCATAAAGCAGGTACATAACTATTAAGGTATACATAAAGCATATTATTAAGACTCACAAGTTATATTATATTGACCTGGGTAATTTATTTATCTACCAAAAATTTGATCTCAAATTTTCCCTTGAATAATCAACTAAGATTTTAATAAACCATATTAATGTAGTAAGAGACCACCAACTTATTTATATAAAGGTTAATAATGCATGATAAGATCAGGGACAATAATTGTGGGGGTTGCACAATATGAACTATTACTGGCATCTGGTTCCTATTTCAGGTACATAACTGTATTATTCCACCCTATATTAATTATCCTGGCATCTGATTAATGGTGTAGTACATATGTCTCGTTACCCACCAAGCCGAGCGTTCTTTTATATGCATAACGTAATCTTTTCTGGTTTCAATTCACTTTGCATCTCAGAGTGAAATCCGACAATGTTAAATTAAGGTTGAACATTTTCCTTGAATGTGATAATATAAGTGAATTCTTTTAAGACATAAATTAAGAGTTACATATTATTAATTCAAGTGCATAACATATATGTCTCTTATTCAACTACTACTGATATAGGCCCCCTTCTGGCTTTCGCGCGGCAAACCCCCCTACCCCCCACACTCGAAGTAATCCTGTTGTCCTTGTCAAACCCCTAAACCAAGGAGGACTCAAGAATGTGTGAGCCAAAAGAGTTGAAATGTGGATTGGCATCATGGTTTTTATATATATATATGTGATTGCACCCCCAAAAACAGTTATTTTTGGCCTAAAAATCTCTACCAAAAAAAAGAAATTAGTACTAAATATTCTGATATATTTCTT